GATATTATACACAATGTGAGTATTCCGTCCAAAAGTTTTCTTTTAGTTCAAAACGATCAATATGTAGAATCAGAACAAGTGATTGCTGAGATTCGCGCGGGAACATCGACTTTGAATTTTAAAGAGAAGGTTCGAAAACATATTTATTCTGACTCAGAGGGCGAAATGCACTGGAATACCGATGTGTACCATGCACCTGAATTTACATATGGTAATGTCCATCTCTTACCAAAAACAAGTCATTTATGGATATTATTAGGGGAGCCCTGGAGATCCTCCTGTTCGATCCACAAGGATCAAGATCAAATGAACGCTTATTCTCTTTCTGTCAAGATTTCTAACCCCTCAGGAACTAATAATCAAGTGAGACACAAATTTTTTAGTTCGTATTTTTCTGGTAAAGGTAAAAAGAAAAAAGGAGATCGGATTCCTGATTATTCAGAACTTAATCGAATCACATGTACTGGTCGTTGTAATCTCAGATATCCGGCCATTCTCGACGGGAATTATTATTTATTGGCAAAGAGGCGAAGAAATAGATTCATCATCCCGCTCGAATCGATTCAAGAAGGCGAGAACCGACTAATACCTTCTTCAGGTATCTCAATTCAAATCCCCATAAATGGTATTCTCCGTATAAATAGTATTCTTGCTTATTTCGATGATCCTCAATATAGAAGAAAGAGCTCGGGAATTACTAAATATGGGACTATAGAAATAGATTCAATCGTCAAAAAAGAGGATTTGATTGAGTATCGAGGAGTCAAGGAATTTAGGCCAAAATACCAAATGAAAGTAGATCGATTTTTTTTTATTCCCGAAGAAGTCCACATCTTCCCCGGATCTTCTTCCATAATGGTACGGAACAATAGTATTATTGGGGTAGATACACAAATCACTTTAAATACAAGAAGTCGGGTAGGCGGATTAGTCCGAGTGGAGAGAAAAAAAAAAAGAATTGAACTGAAAATATTTTCTGGAGATATCCATTTTCCTGGAGAGACAGATAAGGTATCCCGACATAGTGGCGTCTTGATACCACCAGGAGCGGGAAAACAAAATTCCAAAGAATACAAAAAATGGAAAAATTGGCTCTATATCCAACGAATGACACCTACCAAGAAAAAGTATTTTGTTTTGGTTCGACCTGTAGTCACATATGAAATAATGGATGGTATAAATTTAAGAAGACTTTTCCCGCCGGATCTCTTGCAGGAAAGGGATAATGTACAACTTCGAATTGTCAATTATATCCTTTATGGAAATGGCAACGCAATTCGTGGAATTTCGGACACAAGTATTCAATTAGTTCGGACTTGTTTAGTGTTAAATTGGGACCAAGACAAAAAAAGTTCTTCGATCGAAGAGGCCTGTGCCTCCTTTGCTGAAATAAGGACAAATAGTTTGATTAGAGATTTTCTAAGAATCGACTTAGCGAAATCGCCTATTTCGTATACCGGAAAAAGGAACGATCTGTCGGGTTCAGGATGGATCTCTGAGAATGGATCAGATCGCGCTAATATCAATCCGTTTTCTTCCATTTATTCCTATTCCAAGGCAAGGATTCAAGAATCCCTTAATCCAAATCAAGGAACTATTCATACGTTGTTGAATCGAAATAAGGAATCTAAATCTTTGATAATTTTGTCATCATCCAATTGTTCTCGAATAGGCCCATTCAACGATGTAAAATCTCCCAATGTGATAAAAGAATCAATCGAAAAGGACCCCCTAATTCCAATTAGGAATTCGTTGGGCCCCTTAGGAACAGGCCTTCCAATTTCTAATTTGGATTTATTTTCCCATTTAATAACCCATAATCAGATCTTGGTAACTAACTATTTGCAACTTGAGAATTTAAAACAGATTTTGCAAATACTTAAATATTATTTACTGGATGAAAATGGGAAAATTTATAATCCCGATTCATGCAGTAACATCATTTTGAATCCATTCAATTTGAATTGGTATTTTCTCCATTACAATTATTGTGAAGAGATATCTACAATCGTTAGTCTTGGGCAGTTTATTTGTGAAAATGTATGTATAGCCAAAAAAGGACCACATGTAAAATCGGGTCAAGTTCTAATTGTTCAAGTTGACTATGTGGTAATACGATCAGCTAAGCCTTATTTGGCTACTCCAGGAGCAACTGTTCATGGACATTATGGGGAAATCCTTTACGAAGGAGATACATTAGTTACATTTATATATGAAAAATCAAGATCTGGTGATATAACGCAAGGTCTTCCAAAAGTGGAACAGGTGTTAGAAGTGCGTTCGATTGATTCAATATCGCTGAATCTCGAAAAGAGGGTTGAGGGTTGGAACAAATGTATAACAAGAATTCTTGGAATTCCTTGGGCATTCTTGATTGGTGCTGAGCTAACTATAGTGCAAAGTCGTATCTCTTTGGTTAATAAGATCCAAAAGGTTTATCGATCCCAGGGGGTGCAGATACATAATAGGCATATCGAAATTATTGTACGTCAAATAACAT